AGAGAGTCTAAGACCAATAATAGATTTCTCTCCCCCCTTTACCTTATTTATATTAGTTGTTATTATGGCTTATATATATGTAAAATAAATATATTACATTTATATCTCGTATTTCAGAATTTCAGTATCTCAAGAGTTCTATTGAAAGAAAGTTATTTCGGCCGATTAGACGGTATCAAAGAGTCACAGTAATTGCTTAGTTATATCAATTTCCTATAATGTTATATAAGTCTTCCCTTCGGGGTCTCCTCCAAGGAGCCTAAACTACAGACAATACCTATTATTGACTAGATCAGGTTATTAGTGTTTCAAAGGTATCTATTATAATATATTTAATTATAATTATATATATATAAATGTAATTTCACGATCTATAGATATTTTATAAAATCATAAAGCGGGATACCTGAATAAGGCCCTACTGTGATAAGGTAGACTTCGTACCACTAATACTCCCGCTAGAAAGATAAGCTAAATAAAGCTACTGGGTCCATACCCCATTTATAGATCAATCTTCTTTCTAATACCAAATTTAATTATCTTAGGATTACTTTTCTTTAGTACTGTAGTAGTCGTGACCTCAACATCATGATTCACAGCCTGAATGGGATTGGAAATAAATATAATAGCCTTCATCCCCCTCACCATAAACTCAAGCAAAACCAGCTCTGAGGTCATAATTAAATATTTCCTAATTCAAGTCATAGGCTCGCTCATCCTCCTTCTAAGCGGGGTCCTAGCCCAACAAGATAGACCAATAACCTTTACCTTTTTCCATAACCTTTGATCAATAATGCTAATGCTTGCACTTACAACTAAACTAGGAATATTTCCGATCTATTTTTGATTCCCAGCCTTAGCCGAGGGCTTATCATGATTTTCACTGGGCCTTCTAGTAACATGACAAAAACTAGCCCCCCTAACCCTTCTCATCATATCTCCGCTAAAAACATACTTAATGATTTCATTCGGCTTAGCCTCCGCCATGCTAGGAGCTATCGGGGGATTAAACCAGCTAATACTTCGTAAACTCATAGCTTACTCCTCTATTGCCCACCTTGGGTGAATTACATCACTAGCCCCCCTATCGTCTCAAGGGGTAATCTTCTACATCTGAACATATATTCTCCTAACAGCGACTATTATTACCCTATTCTCCTCCCTCAATATAATCCATCTTCTTCAGTCCAATATATTAAAAACAACCGCCCCCCTTTCCCTCACCCTTATCTTTATTACCACACTCTCCTTAGGCGGAATACCGCCCTTCACCGGATTTATCCCTAAATGGTTGACCATCCAGGCCCTCTCCCTGGAAAACCTACACGCACTAGCCCTAATTCTAGCCTGGAGAAGCGTCTGTACACTTTTTTTTTATATACGAATCAATTACGCCTTGTTAATAACCAGCCTACATTTACAGCTACCCCCACAAACACCACTGAGTATTGCCCCATGAAAAAGCCCACTTATCATTACATCTAATATTGCCCTCCCTCTCATGATTCTACTCACCCCCATGTAAAGCTTTAAGTTATCTAAACTATTAACCTTCAAAGTTAAAAATAAGCACCCTTAAGCTTTAGCCTTAACGACCCCTCTAAACTTGCAATTTAACGTTCTATCTAAACTATTAAGCCTAACGCGATGACTATTCTCTACTAACCACAAAGATATCGGAACAATATACTTAATCTTTGGCGCTTGAGCCGCCATAGTAGGAACTGCCTTAAGAATGCTAATTCGTCTAGAACTAGGACAACCCGGTAGCCTTATCGGAGACGATCAGATCTATAACGTAATCGTTACCGCCCATGCCTTTGTAATAATCTTCTTTATAGTAATACCAGTCATAATCGGAGGCTTCGGAAACTGACTAGTTCCCCTTATACTCGGGGCCCCAGACATGGCCTTTCCCCGCCTAAATAACATAAGCTTTTGACTTCTCCCCCCAGCATTCTTCCTACTAATTGCATCCTCTGCAGTCGAAAAGGGCGCAGGGACAGGGTGGACTGTATACCCCCCCTTGGCCTCTAATTTAGCCCACGCAGGCCCCTCAGTTGACATAGCAATTTTCTCCCTCCACCTTGCAGGAGCATCCTCCATCTTAGGGGCCATTAATTTCATCTCCACTATTATTAACATACGATCTCAAGGAATACTTTTAGAGCAAATACCTTTGTTCGTATGATCAGTAAAACTTACCGCCATCTTACTACTTTTATCCCTTCCAGTCCTAGCAGGAGCCATTACCATACTACTAACTGATCGAAACTTTAACACATCCTTCTTCGACCCCGCAGGCGGGGGAGACCCTATCCTATACCAACACCTGTTCTGATTCTTTGGCCATCCAGAAGTCTATATCCTAATCCTCCCCGGCTTTGGGATAATTTCCCACATTATTATTCAGCAAAGAGGAAAAAAAGAGGCTTTCGGATCCCTGGGAATAATCTACGCCATAGTAGCAATTGGCCTCCTAGGATTTATCGTCTGGGCCCACCATATATTCACAGTAGGAATAGACGTCGACACACGAGCCTACTTCACCGCAGCTACAATAATCATTGCCGTCCCCACAGGAATCAAAATCTTTAGCTGGTTAGCCACCATCCATGGAACCCCCCTCTCCTACGACGTTCCCCTACTATGAGCCCTTGGTTTCGTATTCCTATTCACAGTCGGGGGTCTAACTGGGGTAGTTCTAGCTAACTCCTCCATTGACATCATGCTACATGACACTTACTACGTAGTAGCCCACTTCCACTACGTGCTGTCAATGGGGGCTGTCTTCGCCATTCTAGGAGGAATAACATTCTGATTTCCCCTAATAATAGGTGTAACATTAAACCCAACCTGAAGAAAAATTCATTTTATTATTATATTCTTAGGAGTTAATTTAACCTTTTTCCCGCAACACTTTCTAGGCCTCAGAGGAATACCCCGCCGATACTCTGACTACCCAGACGCCTACACAACATGGAACATTGTGTCTTCAGTAGGCTCCATTATATCCTTTATAGGGGTAATAATATTTCTCTTCATCATATGAGAAGCCCTCATTAGTCAACGCCCATTAATGTTCTCAATCTCAAAAAGCCACTCTCTTGAGTGACACCATGGTTTCCCGCCGCAAGACCACACATATAATCAAATATCTTCCCTAATCAAATAATATATGGCAGCCCCACAAACACTTCTCTTCCAAAACAGCGCCTCCCCCTTAATAGAACAACTAATTATATTTCATGATCATGCCCTCCTAATTTTGGTGCTTATCATCTCCCTAGTATCTTACATATTTATTATACTAATACTAAACAAATTAATCAACACCCAACTCCTAGAGGGACAAGAGATTGAGACCATCTGAACAATTTTCCCCGCAATCATCTTAATTTTTATTGCCCTTCCCTCCTTACGCCTTTTATATCTCCTAGACGAAATTAAAGCCCCGTCCCTTACGGTAAAAACTATAGGACACCAATGATACTGATCGTACGAATACTCAGACTTTACTGACCTAGAATTTGATTCCTACATAATCTCAGACCCAACCCCCGACCAGTTTCGCCTCCTAGAAGTAGACAACCGAACCGTGGTCCCAACCAACTCCCAAATCCGCATACTAATCAGAGCCCTTGATGTAATCCACTCATGAGCCATTCCAGCCTTAGGCGTGAAGGCCGATGCCGTCCCAGGACGACTAAACCAAGTCTCCTTCTCCATCTCTCACCCGGGAATCTGATTCGGACAATGCTCTGAAATCTGTGGAGCAAATCATAGCTTTATACCCATTGTAATTGAAGCTATCCCCCCTATAAAATTTATCTCATGAGTGACAGCATCTAACTAACATTAGGTGGCTGAACACCAAGCACTGACCTCTTAAGTCAACTCATAGTAATTATACTCCTAATGAAGATATTAGTTAACAAATAACATTATTTTGTCATAATAAAATTATCACTAGATATATCTTAATTCCCCAAATATTCCCCACTCAATGAATTGCCCTAGCACTATTCTTTCCCGGTATAGTCTTAGTGCTAACAGTAAAGATAAACTACTTCTTCTCCCAGCCAACCCCCGCTACACACTCTCTCATCACAAACCCAACCCACACCTGAACATGATAAACAACCTGTTTTCCATCTTCGACCCCTCCACTTCAATCTTAAATCTTAACCTAAACTGACTAAGCTCACTCCTAATCCTTAGATTCATTCCCCCCAATTATTGGTTAACCCCCTCAAAGCTCTCATCTCTTCTTACGCTTTTAGTCACAAATCTGAAAAAGGAACTATCAATCTTACTAAGAACTTCTCACCCCACCAGCTCCCCCCTAATCCTCATCACCCTATTCCTATTTATTTTAACAAATAACGTCCTAGGTCTAGCCCCCTATATTTTCACCGCATCGAGCCATCTATCCTTTACCCTCTCCATCGCCGTCCCCCTGTGGCTGACAGCCATTCTTTATGGTTGACTACAAAACACTCTTCACTCACTGGCCCACCTAGTCCCACAAGGAACTCCCACCCCCCTAATAATATTTATGGTCTGCATTGAAACCACAAGAAACTGTATCCGGCCAATCACCCTCTCAGTACGACTCGCAGCCAATATAATTGCAGGCCACCTTCTAATAACACTCCTCAGAAACACCTTAACCAACATTAATATTATAACCTACATTATTTTAACTCCAGCACAGCTAATACTAATTATACTAGAATCAGCGGTAGCTATTATCCAAGCCTATGTATTCACAATCCTAACAACTCTATATATCAGAGAAAGAAGTTATGACCAACCACCCCTATCACTTAGTTGAAAAAAGTCCCTGACCTTTAACCGCCTCACTTGGGGCATGCTGTCTAACCACAGGAAATGTATTCTGATTTCACATGCTCAGCCCAACCCTTGCCCTGACAGGAGTAGCCATCCTAACATTAACGACAATTCAATGATGACGAGACGTCTCCCGAGAAGGAACATTTCAAGGCCTCCACACCCATAAAGTAGTGGTAGGCCTGAAATGGGGCATAATCCTATTTATCGTATCCGAAATCTTCTTCTTTGCCTCATTCTTCTGAGCCTTTTATCACAGAAGCTTAGCCCCCACCCCAGAAATTGGATCTCTATGGCCCCCCATTCACATCTCACCTTTTAATCCATTTCAGGTCCCTCTCCTAAATACAGCCATCTTACTCGCCTCCGGAGTCACAGTAACCTGGGCCCACCACAGCCTTATAGAAAATAACCTATCTCAAAGCAAAACAGCACTCTCCCTAACACTAACCTTAGGCGTTTACTTCACCGCCCTCCAGGCATTCGAATATATCGAAGCCCCTTTCACCATCAGAGACTCAATCTACGGCTCCACCTTCTTTGTCGCAACAGGCTTTCATGGCCTCCACGTTCTTATCGGCTCCTCCTTCCTAATAGTATGCCTGGCCCGACTAACTGCCCACCACTTTTCAGGCCACCACCATTTTGGCTTCGAAGCTGCCGCATGATACTGACACTTTGTAGACGTAGTCTGACTATTCCTTTATATCTCAATTTACTGATGAGGAATATATTATATTAGTATAAATAGTACCTTTAGCTTCCAACTAAAAAGATTAACAACTAAATATAATAATTCTGCTTAATATTATCACATCAATCATTACCATCATCCTCCTTCTCCTAACAGTGGTCCCCCTCGTAACTAAAACCAACCTACTCTCCCGCAAAACCTCTTCACCATTCGAGTGCGGATTTGACCCCTTCCAAACCAACCGAGTAGTGTTTTCCCTCCAATTTTTCCTCATTGCCGTAATCTTCCTAGTCTTTGACGTAGAAATCACCATTCTCCTACCTGCCCCCATTCTCCTCACCAAAACCCCCCCCCTTAACCTCCTCCCCACCTTCACCCTCATCATAACCATTTTAATTATCGGACTAATCTACGAGTGAAACAAGGGGGCCCTATCCTGAACACTGTAGGTGCATAATTAACATATAATATTTGATTTGCAATCAACCATAGCCCCCGGGCTGCGCCTAAGTAAGAAGCATTTAAATGCACCCAGTTTCGACCTGGAAAAATGGCCTTCCCACTTACTTTTAGTAAAAGCCAAAAATAGGCAAGCTACTGTTAATAGCTAATTGAAGTCAATTCTTACTAAAGATTAGTTTAAATTAAGCCGCTAACTTAAAATTAACGAATAAAATCGCTACTAATCTATTCTTGTGGTGTAAAACACATGACAACTTCAATGTCAAATTAGCTACAGGCTCTAGAATAATTACCCCCCTATTAATACTACCACTAAGAATTATCTTTCTTCAACTCCACCACCCCCTAAGCCTAGCACTAACAGTAATTTTTACAGCACTAATCTCGTCAATTAGAGTCTTCACCCTAACTCGAACCTCGTGACTCAGCTATATCTTAATTTTAGTTTTCATTGGGGGAATCCTGGTCCTTCTTACCTACATTGCAAGATTGGCGCCAAGCTCTAAAACAATAAACCCCTACATTCTTCCGGTCCCGCTTCTTAGCATCCCCCTCCTATACAGTTTCAGCACCCCGTCCCACTTCACATTCACCCAACCCACACTTACATTTAAAACTCTTTTCTCCTCCTCCCTATCCCCCATAACAATCATTCTAGTCACATTCCTCCTTATTACACTCCTAGTAATCGCACAATTAGTAAAAATATCAGAAGGACCCCTTCGAAGTACACTATATGACTAAACCCATACGCACCACTCATCCACTCGGAAAAATTATAAACTCTACCCTAATTGACCTCCCCAGCCCATCTAACATCTCTTACCTATGAAACATAGGCTCATTACTAGGAATATGCCTATTAATTCAAGTCTTAACGGGGTTATTTCTAGCACTTCACTTTTCCGCAAACACCGACATCTCCTTCCTCACAGTAACCCATATTACACACGACGTATCAATAGGTTGGCTCATTCGGTCAATTCACTCTAACGGGGCAAGCCTATTCTTCATCTGTCTCTACACACATGTAGCCAGGGGAATCTACTACAACTCTTTTACACTCCATCTAACCTGAACGTCGGGAATTACTATTCTCTTACTAGTCATAATAACCACATTCCTAGGCTACGTTCTTCCCTGAGGACAAATATCTTTTTGAGCAGCCACTGTCATCACAAACCTACTCTCAACAATCCCCTATGTCGGCACCACCCTTGTTCAGTGAATCTGGGGGGGATTCGCCGTAGAAAATGCTACCCTCACCCGCTTCTTCGCATTCCACTTTATTACCCCATTTATTGTAGCATTTATAGTATTAATACATTTCCTCTTCCTGCACCAAACAGGCTCTAACAACCCCCTAGGGATTGACAGAAGAAAAGATAAGGTCCCATTCCACCCCCTCTTTTCAAGCAAGGATCTTTACGGAACAATCCCCCCTTTGCTAATCCTCTTTCTCATCAGATGATTATCCCCCTCCTTACTGATCGATCCAGAAAATTTTATTCCAGCAAACCCCCTCGTAACCCCCGTCCATATTCAACCAGAGTGATATTTCCTCTTCGCATATGCAATCCTACGCTCAATCCCAAATAAATTAGGGGGATTGAGAGCTCTTTTAAGAGCCATCCTAGTCTTCTACCTATTTCCCCTGATCTCCACAAAGGCTCTAAAAGTAACCTCCTTTAGCCTCCCGAGCAAACTCCTATTCTGGAACTTTACAGGCACATTCATTCTTCTAACCTGAATCGGAGCCCGCCCAGTAGAGCCCCCATACATCATAGTGGGGCAAGTTCTAACCGTCCTGTACTTTATCTTAATTCTTGCTCTCCCCCTCATAAAAAAAGTATGGTTACTAAGCCACCAGCCTTTGTTTTGAAAGCAAATCATAAGAATTAAACTTCTTAGTAACTTCCAAGCCCCAGTAGTTTATTAAAACGTTGCCCTTGTAAGTCAAAGTAGGGTTTGCCCTTGGGGCTGACCGACGGCCCCAATCACATGTAAAAAAGATTGGGGCCTATATACGCCTCCCCGGTTTAAAGAATCCTAGGAGCCCAAACCTCCTCGTGCCCTTACACCAGCATATAGCTAACAACAGAGTCCTACTCATAAATAAATTTACACTTTACCGCCTTCATCAGCCATATTGTTCAAAGGACTATCCCCCCTTAGCTTCTTCAGAGCTCTGTTCTTTTAAACTATTTGAACACACCAGAATAAATAACATAGCTCAACCCAACCCTACTATCAAAAAAACCTTAACAGTATTTTCCTGTACCCACTGTAAATAATAAGAAGTTAAACCCCATATCTGATGCGCCCCCTGACCGCCTAAGACTTCCCCCCAACCCCGGTCTACTAAAGAAATAACCCCCTCCCCTAAACGCAGAGGCTTAGAAATCAAAACAGCCCCTGAGATAAAAAACAGCCCCACTAGCCCTCTACTGACCCCCCTAGCCCCAGAAACAGCCACAAATTCTCTCACATTTCTAAAACTTAAAATATACCCCCCAACCACCCCCAGTAAAACAAGAATAGCCGGAACCAGCCTGATCTCACTATAGTATCAATCGACTCCAGGAAGAGGTAAAATCGCCCATGACAAACCAGAACCACTTAACACAGCCCCCATCGCTAGAAATAATATGGGTGTAGTATAACCAGACTCATCGTCCATTAATCTACTGACCACACTATTTAGCCATCAGCCCCCCATTACCACCCAAACCAACCGAACAGTATATAGTCACGTAAAGAGGGTGCCCACTAATATCAAAATAACCCCAAACCACCCAAGATACCCCGCCATTATATAATCCAGAACCATATCCCTCGAATAAAACCCTGCTAAAAAAGGAAACCCACACAGCGCTAAACTAGCTAATCCCATTATCACTCTAGTCAAAGGAAGCCCCCCGACAACTCTCCCTATTACTCGAAGGTCCTGATTTCCCCCCATACTGTGAATAACCCTCCCCGCCCCCAAAAAAAGAAGAGCCTTAAATATCGCATGAGTAGTTAAATGAAAAAAGGCCAAACCAAACCCCCCCACCCCCACTACTACCATTATCAGACCAAGCTGACTCAAAGTTGACAAGGCAATCACCCTCCTGAGATCCCACTCAAAAACTGCTGCTCACCCAGCCAATCTTATAGTCACAAGCCCAGCGTACATAATAAAAACTATAAAATGCTCCTCCCCCCCAACAAACCAAGTAAACCGAATCAGCAAATATACACCAGCAGTAACTAGAGTAGAAGAATGAACAAGCGCAGAAACAGGGGTCGGAGCAGCTATTGCCGCAGGCAGCCATGCAGCAAAGGGGACCTGAGCTCTCTTAGTTATCCCCGCCAATAAGACACATCAGGCAATTCATCAATACAAGCTGGACCACAGGCCGTAAAAGCTTCAGCTACCATACCCCATTAATCCACCAATAGCCAATAACAGCCCTACGTCCCCTAAACGATTTCTCATGATCGTTAAAAACCCCGCACTATAAGACTTACCATTCTGATAATAAATTACTAAACAATATGAAACCAACCCCAGCCCATCTCACCCTAACAACAATCTCAAAAAGCTGGGACTCAAAATTACTACCAACATTGACCCCACAAACAAAAGAACCAAATAAAAAAACCGCGACTTACCTACCTCTATCCCCATATAAAACTCACTATAACGTAATACTACCCCAGTAATAAACAAAACAGCCCCACAAAAAACTAAAGATATGTAATCAAGCAACACCACTACACTCATATTCAATCTACCGAGCCCCACAAATCTTCAAGAAATCACCAATCTCATGCCATATAGTAGTTCAACTACCCCCGCAAAAAAACACGCCAAGCTAGCTACGCCCAATACTGCTCTCCACACTCTACCCATAGATAAAAGTCAAATTATTTAAGGCCCCTTAGGCTCCAAGAGCATCACACTCTCTTATTCTCAATAAACTACTTAAATACAAGACAAACAAATCTCTTTTAATAAAAATAAAATTTAACGGAAGCCAATGCAACAATAAAAGTAGATATTCGCTCAAGTAAAACCCTTCAAATCCCCCTACTCCCCCCATCATCTCCCCGTGCTGGCTTCTGGTAAACAAATAAAGAGAATAGCTAGCACTAAGAAAAGACACTAGTCCGAGACCCACCAAAGATAAACTACTCCACCCCAGAAGTCTTCCCAGCAGTCTGATCTCCCCCAATAAATTAATAGTTGGGGGGGCTGCTATATTAGCTCTTACTAATAAAAATCACACCAGCCCCCCTCTTGGAATTAACGCCAGAAAACCCCTAGTTACCAAAATTCTCCGTCTCCCCACCCGATCATAAGTCATGTTAGCTAAACAAAACAATCCTGAAGAACACAAACCATGCCCTACCATCAAAACATATCTACCCACAAAACCAATTACTCTTAAAGACATAATTCCCCCCACCACTAACCCCATATGAACAACAGAGGAGTACGCAATTAATGCCCTCACATCCCCCTGCCGTAAGCAAACCAAACTCAAATAAACTCCCCCCCACAAGCTTAAGCTCACCCAAAACCATCTCGTCACCCTAATCCAGCTAACAAACAGTGGGCATAAACGAATCAAACCAAATCCCCCTATCTTCAACAACACCCCAGCAAGTACTATAGAACCAGAAACGGGCGCCTCCACGTGAGCCCTGGGTAATCACAGGTGCACCAAGAATAAAGGCATTTTCACCATAAATGCCCCTACCCCCGCTAAATATAAAACAAACCCTAGATCTCTCCCCTCCCCCGCCCAACCAACTAAACACACCACAGATCTGCTGCAATTCCTACTCTCTCACCACAAAATCATAAGCAATAGTGGTAACGAAGCAAATACAGTATAAAAAATTAAATACAAGCCAGCTTGTAGACGCTCGGGCTGATAGCCATACCCCACAAGTAAAAGAAAAGTTGGCACCAATACCCCCTCAAACATCACATAAAACCAGACTAAATCTATTCTTAAAAAAACTCCCACAAGCAAGACAACTAATAGTAAAATCAAGCACACAAACCACCTATCTACCCCCCTCTTCAAGCTAGCTATCAATATTAGCAAGGTAATTCACATTCTAAGCCAAATTAACCCCACAGACATCATATCTCCCCCTAACCCCACCCCAAACACCCTCATTACCAAATCCTGACTACCAACATACAATAAACTAACTATAGACCCTAAAACCAAAACGGTTACCGTAACTATTAACGTAAAACTTAATTCTAATCAAACCCCCACCACTATTCCCATTAAAAGCCCAATCAACTCTAACATTGAACTACTCTCACACCAGAATAAAAATCTCTACCATAATTCCGAACAAGATTAATTAAAACTCCAAGCCCCAACACACCCTCACACACAGTAAACCCCAAAAAAGCCATAAGTATTAACCCACTTCTTAACCCGAGGCACACTAAACCAACAATTATCAAAACAAGCCCTAAAATAATAAACTCTAATCTTAACAACATTCTAATAATGTGTTTGTGAACCATTACCAGTCTCAAAAATCCCCCAATCACTACTAATAACCCAACGCTACTCATCTCAAAGAAAAGACTCCCTATCTAGAGCTTCCAAAGCCCTAATTTTTTTTTAAACTATTCTTTGACAACACCCACAAAACCAAAGCAAGCTGCCCCCCAAGAATTAATAACCAATGCATCACCAGAGGTAGAATCTTCCTTCATACTAAATACATCAACCTATCATAACGATACCGAGGAAAGCTTCCACGAACTCAAATAAAGAACACAATCATTCACAAGCTTAAAAGAAAGTACTCTATGCCCCCTAAAAACATAATAACACTCATCAAGCTTATTACCACCATCATCCCGTATTCTGCCATAAACAAAAAGGCAAACAAAACCCCTCTATACTCTACATTAAACCCCGACACCAACTCAGACTCCCCCTCAGCAAAATCAAAAGGACTCCGATTTCTCTCTGCAAAAATAGACACCACTCAACAAACAATCAAAGGGCCAGCCACTAAGCCAAACCAGACATAGCTCTGCATCCGACCATATACAAATAAATCATATCTTAAACCTAAAAGCCCAACTCCAATTAAAATTATAGCCAATCTTACTTCATAAGAAATCGCCTGGGCAACCCCCCGCATGGCCCCTAAAAGTCCATACTTCGAATTTGAGGCCCACCCGCACCCAAACAAACAATACACCCCCAAACTTCTTACGCACAGAAAGTATAAGACTCCTCAAGAAAAATCAAATGCCCCACCTAATCAAGGTATAACAGACCAAATAGTCAACATCAACCCCAACATTAAACCAGGACTAACATAGAAAACAGCATGATTTCCCGTTCTCACATAAACCAGGCTTTTGGTGAGCAACTTCATGGCATCGGCAAAAGGCTGCACCAGCCCGAATAATCCTACCTTATTAGGCCCCCTCCGAACTTGGATATACCCCAACACCTTCCGCTCCAATAGCGTAAAAAAAGCAACACCAACTAACACAAATACAAACTCCAACACCAACACAACAACTAATAATCACTCTATTATTACAGGAGAGCCCCCATCCTAGAAGCTTAAATTCTATGCACTTAAATCTGCCACAGTAATTACTGACTGTAATCATACCTCTTCGAATTCTAAATTCAACGCAATCCAATCTGCCAAGCCAGCTCCACCTGCATTTGAACATCACCAGCTTAGTCTTAACCAACAGCCTCTTGATATTAGTACCTTTAAATAAACACACAAACCATTTGAGAAAACAGGGGTCCTTTCGTACTACCACTTCAATTTCACTAATAAAAGATAAAAACCAACCTGGCTCACGCCGGTTTAAACTCAGATCATGTAGGAATTTAATAGTCGAACAGACTATCTTTCTTAACAGCTGCGCCAAGAAGACTCCCTAATCCAACATCGAGGTCGCAAACAGCCCCGTCAATAAGAACTCTCAGGAACCATTACGCTGTTATCCCTAAAGTAACTCTTTCTTTTTATCAACCTAAAACATCGGATCATCTATTAAGCTAACAACCATCATTTCATTAAATTTATGTAAAATAAATACCGCCCCAGCAAATCCTTAATAAACATATCATATTAATTGTCTAAATAACACATTAATTAAAGTTAAGTTTTATAGGGTCTTCTCGTCCCTATAAGTCATCCTTGCCTTTTCACAAGGATGTAAAATTAACTTTCTATTACTGAGACAGTGTAATCATGTCAAGCCTTTCATTCCAGTCCTCAATCAAAAGACTAATGATTATGCTACCTTTGTACAGTCAAAATACTGCAGCCCTTCAACTCAGGTCAGTGGGCAGGCCGGATTCTTCACCAAACCCCGAAGAACCATGTTTTTATTAAACAGGCAAGATTACTGTGCCGAGTTCCTTAATAATACCTTAACCCTTCCTCATTTCGTTTTATATGTCCATTAATGTAAACTCTACTTAAACTACTAATACATTCAATATTTCTGTATCTAATTCACTTTAATACATATTCTCATAGACTTCAAATTTTATTATAATACCTTTTCCTCTACCTAAATAATAATAAACTCTAACAAATAATCATTATTAAACCTATCAAAGACAACTTACTACTTAATATTAACTTACTGTTAGCTAAGCCTAACAGCATTTTGAAGGTAGACAACCCCATAAATTCAATTTATTTATAAGAAAACCAGATATCCTGCTGCTTGACTAATATTTCATCTCTAACTAAAAATTATTAATATTTATGTAACAATATTACTAATCTTAGTTAGCCCACAAACAATTCGGGACAACTATAATAAGACCGTATTTTAAACATCCCTAATACAAAAGGTAATTTAATAACAAAATCTTTCCTCTAATCAACTTTCCCCTACAGTACCTCTTATACTCAACCAAATTCAGACTAACCTACTTATATTAGATAGCACACCTCACATTATACACACTCTTTTCCCTCAAAGTATCTATAAAGAATCTCTTCAGTGTAAATGAAATGTTATTAAACTTTACTTTGTCCCTTCAAGAAACATTTTCCAATACCTCTACTATGTTACGACTTGTCTCATCTGAAGACAAGAATGACGGGCGATATGTACATATTTCAGAGCTTTTTCAGTATTCCGTTCTAATAAACACTTACAAATAAATCCACCTTATTTAAGTATTTCCATCTCTCCTCCGTTGATAAATACATTTATTGTAACTCATTATTCAGCCTCTCTTATCAACTGCACCTTGACTTGACGTCTCCCAGATAGTGGGACCAGAAAGCGCCATCTAAAAAAGCTCTCTGACGACAGCGATATACAAATTGAAAGCTAAAGAGAGTTTCCTGATCGAGGACCATCGATTACAGAACAAGTTCCTCTAACAAGCCTAAAACACCGCCAAATTCATTAAAGTTCAAGCACCCTAATACTACTCATGTGAAAAATTTACTTCTAGAATAACTGGGTATCTAATCCAGGTGTAATCTTAACTTTCTTAGCACTTTATTTATAACCGCTTCTACATACACGAACTAAGAAGATTTTACCCACCCCAATCCTAATAAAATATTTACTATTAATCAAATTACTAACACCGCACAGCTCTCCCCCGCCTCACCTGTATAACCGCAACTGCTGGCACAAGTTTGGTTGAAAATACCTCTTATTTCTGTTAAGTTTACTACTATCGTCCAAATTCCCCCACTAAATATCACTAATTAATTAAATAATATTATATAGGAGAAAAGAAGAGGGAAAAAATAAATTGGAATCAAGTTTATATATAAAAATTTTAAAAGGGAGAGGAAAAAATGTCTTAGACTCTCTTTTTTTTTTTTT